TTCGAAACGCCTCGTGATCTTCAACCAATTATGCGCTTCAATATAATTACCAGGAGTAAGCGCTATAGCTTGTTTCCAATACTCAGCGGCTTGATCGAACCAAGCCTCCGCAATTTCAGAATCTCCCTGTCGAATGGCTTGTTCTCCCCGGTCGGAATAGGCGAGTCAATTCCTTCCCTTAGAACCGTACTTGAGAGTTTCTTACCTCATACGGCTCAGCAGTCAATTCTTTTGGTATCCCATTTCATTTAATCTACCATATCTAACAAAACAAGATTTTTCACAGATCTATCTGGTTTTAAGGGGTTAACCAAAAGAAGTTAATGACATGAGTTTTAAACTGAAATCTTAAATTTGGATTAAGAATCTGTTTTAGTTTTATCTTTTCTCCCACCTTCCGAAGAATAAAGCATAGGCATTTATCCCTATCCCTAATCATTATAATTTTTTGAAAGGTAACTATCTCGGTTTCATATCTAAATTGATTTAGATAATATAAAATATATATTATAATTATATAGAATTTTTGAAAAAGACTTTCATTCATAAGAAAAAAGACTTACTATCTTTGGGATCTGATCCTACACCGCTGCTCAATACCTTAGTGGATCAACTCTATTACATAAGTTGATTCCTAATGCTTATCTCAAATCATGGCATTCATTAGTAAGCAGTTATTATTGTCTCGGCCCAAAACCTCGCTAATTGATCTTTACGATGCTTGCTCTATCAATTAGATTCTTTATCCATAGAATAAAACAGCTAGGCATATCTCTTTCTTCACTTTAAATTTCAACTTCTATGAAGTTTCTTTCTTTGCTACAGCTGATAAAAATCGTTGTTTTAGACGATTCATATGTAGAAAGCCCTTTTTGTTTCTAGTATTTACTAGCGGATTTAATCCCTCTTTCCTTTTTTCTTTCTATAGTGGAGATAGTCGCACGTAATGACAGATCACAGCCATATTATTAAAAGCTTGTGGTAAGAACGGATTTCGCTCTAGCGCTCGAAAATAATATTCCAGAGCTTTCGTATGTTCTCCGTTACTTGTGTGGATAAGTCCTATGTTATAGAGTATATAACTTCGATCATAGGGATCAATTTCTAGTCGCATAGCTTCATAATAATTCTGTAAAGCTTCCGCATAATTTCCTTCGGATTGAGCTGACATCCGTTACGGTCGTCATTCAATTCAAAGAATCTCCGTTCCAGAACCGTACATGAGATTTTCATCTCATACGGCTCCTCTTTTATGTGCATAATGAAAATAAAACAGGGAATCAAAAAAGAGGAAAATATTATCATTATGAACTGAGCAGGGCTAGTGTTTTTACAAGAAATCTCTAGCCAACCTTACTGCGAGAGATCTTTTCTTAAGATCAAACGTGTTGATACTAGATAGAAAATATAACTCCAACAATTTATTTGTTCTAAACGCCTCAGAATTTCCAGGAATTAGTCACTTCAACAGCCTTCGATGGTTATACAGGTATCCAAAATACAAACGAGACGGATGTTTGTTGTCCCGACCATTCTTGTTAGTTACGATCCTTATCAGGATCGGGATACTTTATAACAAAGTTTTCGTGTTGTTGATTCCTAGGTGTAGTGCTTCTTCCCCTATGTGGCCTATTGGTACTGGTGGAGTAGGGTTGACCTGTAAATACAGAACCTATAGGTGTAGCCTTTCGCTCAATACTAGAGTCGACAATTAAACCATAGCATCCGAGGTTGCATTAATGGAGGATACACGACAGAAGGAATTGTTCTATTTCCAAACTTTACCTTCAACAAGCGTAGATTTTTTTCAAAATTTTTATTTCTATCCCGATCCCAAATCCTGCGTCTTTCTCGTAAGATTGAGAGCAATAAAAAAAGAATCAAATCGCACCATCTCTGTAATAGGTAAATGCCTCTTTTTCTCCTGAAGTTGTCGGAATTATTCGTAATAAGATATTGGCTACAATTGAAAAGGTCTTATCAATAAAATTTCCATTTATCCGCGATCTAGGCATAGGTAGCAATCCATTCTATAATTATTCTCATTACCTCTCGTGGTAAACCGATCCCACAAAGAAAATAATTGTACAGTACGAAATAACATAAAAACAGATTCATTAAGAAAAAGGGACCTGTATTTATTCAAATTGTTCCTTTTTGACAGGAATCGAAAAAAACAAATAAAGAAATATTGGAGTACGCTTTGATTTCATTCTAATGTAAATGGAGTAGTATACCAACAAAAGAAAGTATTCCAATTTCATTGAAGTTACAGATTATAATAACGAAAATTTTTTTATTTAATTCTCATCCAAAGAAGAAAAAGTATCGAATAACCATTCTGCGATGTAAAAACCCGATTGTTTTGTCATAGGACACTATACAATCAACTCTATATATAATTTTTCTGAATATTTAATATTTATAATAGATCTTATAGGGTAGGGTTTGTTGTTCAGAGAGAACTCTAAAACTGGACTGGAAAGGAATTTGAGAATTATTAAGATATGGAATCATAGTCTAAATAGAATCGTGATCTAAAGAGATCCATTAATCGAAGTGCAAAAAATAGACCCATCAATCAGCGGATTCGTTCTAATTTAGTGATTGCCTCCGGTACCGGTATAAAATAACAGAAAAAGAGGCGAATGTTGGTTTTGCAAACATGAATAGAATGTTTCTAACAGTTTTCATATTTTCTATTTATTTATCCGCAGAACCTCAAAAGAAAGATCTTTCTTTTACTTTGATGAAAATTGATCTATTTTTCTAGTTAGAATTAGAATTGATTGGTCGTTCCTATGCAATAATCTACTAGAAACGGCTCGCTATTCACTCGGTTTTTGGGTCATAATCATGATGTAGGAGAGATGGCCGAGTGGTTGAAGGCGTAGCATTGGAACTGCTATGTAGGCTTTTGTTTACCGAGGGTTCGAATCCCTCTCTTTCCGTACCTTCATCTAATTCACGGATCTTACTAACCAAAAGAGTCAAATAGCACTAGATAAAATTATATTCCAACGCAACAGCAACAGTTAGACCTTTCTTTGATATAGATTCTCTATTCCTAATTGCTGTGGCACGGAAAATACTGAAAGGAAAAGAGTAGACAAGGAATGAAAACCTCCCTCTCGTTCTATGATACCTAAATGGATAAAAATCCGGATCAAACCCTTATTATTTATCTTAACCTTAGGTTAATTTACTTCGACGAAAGGGATCGAAATTGTCCGAACCCCTGTGATTTTTTATTTTCTTTTCGTTAGGTTTAGGTCTGACGCGAATAATATTCTACGACTAGCAATTCATTTATTTTCAAACCGACCCATTTACTATCTATTATTTGATTTACTAATCCTTTATATTGGAATGGTTGAAGAGTCAAATGTTTTGGCAATTCGTCCTGAGAGGATGAATCGAAAGAATTTTGAATCAGAGCTCTAGAGTTTTGTTCATCCCTCGCCGTAATAATATCTCGGGGTTTGCAGCGATAACTTGGTATATCTACTATACGACCATTGACTAAAATATGTCTATGGTTAACTAATTGACGGGCTCCGGGAATAGTCGGAGCCATACCCAATCGAAAAAGGATGTTATCCAAGCGCATTTCAAGTAATTGGAGTAAAACCTGACCTGTTGACCCCTTGGCTTTGCCGGCGATACGAACATATTTAAGTAATTGTCGTTCTGTAAGACCATAATGAAAACGCAACTTTTGTTTTTCTTCTAGACGAATACGATATTGAGATTTTTTCCCGGAACGTGATTGGTTTCTAAGATCACTTCCGGCCCCAGGCCTTTTATTAGTTAGTCCCGGTAAAGCTCCCAGGCGGCGTATTTTTTTGAAACGAGGTCCCCGGTAACGCGACATAAAGACTCCTTATTCTTATTTATATTGAATTCTTATTGATGAAATTTCATTTTACAGAATAAACCTAAACTAAAACTGAACTAAATGATAAATGAAGCGAAGTTTACGGAAGTAGTGTACTTGTACTCTAAAGAATAATTAGATGAATGGGACAAATATCCAGACCCTTCTATTCTATATATAATCCAGACCTTTCTATTCTATATATATATATTCTATATAGATAAAAAAATAGATAAAAGGGGATTCTTTTCATGACATGGTTGGAAGTTCCTATAAGATAAAAAATATATTTTCACTAAAATATTCTTTGATTTCGGATTTCAAAGTAACATTCTCAATCATGTAAAAACTCGAAGAAAATAAATAGAGAAAAGCCGGCTATCGGAATCGAACCGATGACCATCGCATTACAAATGCGATGCTCTAACCTCTGAGCTAAGCAGGCTCACATAATCGAAATTCTACCCGCATAGGGATTCAATAAACTATTGTCATCTTAGCTATTAATTAATATTTTTAGCGATTCATATTTTCATATTAGCTAGTTATAATGAATATGAATATAGAAAAAATATACTAAATATAGAATAGAATTGAAAGGAAATATTCAATACTCATACTTACCATAGAATATAACCAATTAATCTATCGATATAGAATTTCAATTTATTTTTGTCACATCACAATTATATAGCACAAGTATAGTATATATAGTTTAATATTAGATTCGATAGATTTTTAGATTAAATCGTTTTCGTTTTTGCTTTCAAATGATATTTGAAAGTCTTTTTATTACACTTCTCTATTTTATTCCATATCATATATATTTCTATTTCTAAATGGAATTTCTAAATAATGAGACATTCTTGCGCTCTGATTCGTAAAGATGGAAGCTCAGACGAAAAAAAGAATCGACCGTTCAAGTATTCCAAATTGCATGGGAAAAACGAGCAGAAGAGAGACATATATACGTGGTATATATCTATCTATATTGAATTGCGGATACAGAAATGATAGAATCGTTTCTGATTGGACCAAATACGAGTACGGGTTTCCTATAGAAGATGAAAGAATAGAGCCAAGAAATAAAAGAGGAGAAAACCTTTTTCGAGATAGGAAGTAG